ATCTTCCTCCAATTGGATTAATGGATCGTCCAATTGGAAATGATAACAGAATGCATAGGTTGTTAGAAGGAGTTCTAATAAACATATACAAATCGTATACCATCTAAACATCTTATTTCCTCTATGAGGAAAAAAGAAAATTGAGGAACCCGCGAATATCGGCAAAACAACAAGTATTGTTAACCAAGGAAAATAACTCGTGATAAAGACAAGATATGTTTTGACCAGAAAAACCCGTGCTCGAAATAATTAATTTTATCGAGTACGGGCTTTTGTCGGTAAAGAGGAATCAAATGATTCAAGTGGAGTTTTTTGTAACGTATCAATAAGATAGACCCATGCTGCGAGTTGTTTCATGCCATAAATAAACACGGACACTCAAAAAATCTGTTGGGCAGGCGGATTCACATCTCTTACAACCTACACAGTCCTCGGTTCTTGGTGCGGAAGCAATTTGCTTAGCTTTACATCCGTCCCAAGGTATCATTTCCAATACATCTGTGGGGCAGGCTCGTACACATTGAGTACACCCTATACATGTATCATAAATTTTTACTGAATGTGACATTGGATCTATAAATTCCAGTTTTGAGCATAAAAATTTTCGATCTGGTAGAATAAAATTAGTAGTAAATGAATCATACATTTATATTGTAGACACCAGACGAAGCAGTGGTTTATCAAAATTTTAAGAATCAATATATTTCTAAATCTGTTCATGAGAAAAGTCCAAGAGACTTTGATTTCTCTTTCAACAACCATGATCATGTGAGTTGCACATGTGAATTCAAATTGACCAACAAATTGGTCTTCAATATTAATTCAAAGTATTTATTCAATATGAAAATTCAATATGAAAATATTTATTATTCAATAGTAAATTAATTCAATACTATATATATTCAATACTATATATATTATATATTTTATATATTTTATATATTCAATACTATATAAAATATATATAATAATAATATTATATAATCAATAATAATTATAATAAAAAAAAAAAAAATAATAAATAAGTATATTAATTGTTATATAAGATATTATATAAGATATTAATATTATATAATGATATGATAATTATAATAAAATTATTTATTAATAATAACATATTCATATTAATTCTAATGAAATTAGATTAGAATTAATTTGAATTTAATATTTAATATAAAATATCAATTTATAAATAAACTGATATTTTATATATGTATTTAATATTTTTTTTTTTTTTTTATATTTAATATAATAGAATATCTAATAGATTAATATTCTATGTGATATTATGTATCTTATGATCATAACTAATTATTCAACAAATTCGATTGATTGATACGAGTTGATTTTCTGTTACGATGGATTGATGAAACAATAGCTAGCCCAATAGCTGCTTCAGCAGCCGCAACAGCTATAACAAAGATTGAGAAAATGTCGCCTTTTAATTGGCGACTATCAAATATATCAGAAAATGTTACGAGATTGATATTAACCGAATTGAGTATAAGCTCAAGACACATAAGTGCTCTAACCATCTTTCGACTTGTGATCAATCCATAGATACCGATAGAGAATAAATAGACACTCAAAAAAAGTACATGCTCGAACATCATTGACTAACTCCTTATCAATCTCGATTCATTTCAATATGAACAACAATTCAACCGATTCGATTGATTAGAATAGAACGATTGCAGAATAAAAGAAGGTATTGGCAATAGATGGGTTTAATTAAAAACCTTATAAAAACCTTAAACCTTTCCATTTATTTTATTTATTCAGAATTTATAAATCTTACTTATAATTTATAAATCTTAGAATTTAATTCTAATCTAAGTATTTATTATTGACGAGCCATAGTAATTGCACCTATCAAGGAAACTAAAAGAATTATGGAAATGAGTTCAAACGGAAGATAAAAATCTGTTGATAAATGAATCCCAATTTGTTGAATGTTACTTATTAGGTCCTGTTCTATAATCTGGCTTGATCTTGTAGTCCAAAAAATTCCGTACCATGACGTATCTGGGATAATAGTAATTAGTGAAAAAAGAATACTTGTACAAACCAGTGAAGTGACCCCATCTCCAATGGTCCAAAAATAGGAATCATTGGAATATTCTGAACCATTCATGAACATTACAGCAAATATGATTAAGACATTTATGGCTCCAACATAAATAAGGAGCTGTGCGGCAGCTACAAAATAGGAATTCGATAGAATATAGAATAAGGATATACAAACAAGAACCAATCCCAACGAAAAGGCAGAAAAAATGGGATTGGTAAGTAATACTACTCCCAGACCTCCTAATACAAGAACTGATCCAAAAAATACTACAAGAATATCATGTATTGGTCCAGGTAAATCCATTATGAAAATGAGAAATTAATAAATAAGTCGAAATATTTCATGACCTTACTGAATGGTCCAGGAAAGGAAAAGGGGTTACCCCTTTTTTTCTTGTATATGATACATTCCTAATTGAATTAAAACTTTTTTTATATGAATTAATGTAGATATAGATAAAATTATCGAGAAAAGAGTAATGGGGATTGTATATTTCGAAATCATCACGAAAAATAAAATATATTCTCAGTTTAAATCAAAGAATAATTCTCAACAATCAATAATTATTAGTTATTATTTGTAGTTACTGACCAAACAAAATAAAAAAAGCTTGGGTCTTTTATATCAAAACAAAATCTTAGTAATTGGTAATTGTTCTTGAATCAAAGGGTTTATCTTTGTCTATTTTGATTTGAGTCGAATTCATAACTGTTTGAATTGTGTAATCTCCAATTATTGACATTGGTAACCGCCCCAAAGCAATTTGATTATAATTCAATTCGTGACGATCGGAAGTAGAAAGTTCATATTCTTCAGTCATTGATAAACAGTTTGTTGGACAATACTCGACACAATTACCACAAAATATACAGACCCCAAAATCAATACTGTAATTAAGCAATTGTTTTTTTTTAATATCTCTTTCAAATCTCCAATCAACAACGGGTAGATCTATCGGGCATACACGAACACATACTTCACAAGCAATACATTTATCAAATTCAAAGTGGATTCGACCACGGAAACGCTCTGATGTGATCGATTTTTCATAAGGATATTGAATAGTTATAGGTAAACGATTTGTGTGGGATAAGGTAATTACGAAACTTTGACCAATATACCTTGCAGCTCGTATTGTTTGTTGACTATAATTCATGAACCCAGTCACCATAGAGAACATATTGTAAATATCCAGGAATAAATTGATGTTTCTTTCTCTTGTTTGAAAGAGGTTATGAATCTGGAATATCGTTATCGTATTTTCTTATTTATAGTGAAACAAGTTGGGAAGAAGTTGTCAATAATAGATTACCTAAAGAAATGGGTAAAAGAAATTTCCATCCAAGATTTAATAGTTGGTCCATTCTTATCCTAGGCAAAGTCCATCTTGTTGTGATAGGAATGAACAGAAACAAATAAGCTTTAGCTAATGTAATAAAGATACCAATTGTCATTCCAAAAACTCCGGCCATTTTATTTATTCCGAAAAGTTCAGGAATAGATATGTACGGAATAGAAAAATTCCACCCACCTAAGTAAAGAACTGTTACAAATAATGAAGAAAGTAATAGATTTAGGTAAGAAGCAATATAAAATAAACCAAATTTGATACCTGAATATTCGGTTTGATAACCTGCTACTAATTCCTCCTCTGCTTCCGGTAAATCAAATGGCAATCTCTCACATTCGGCTAGAGAAGAAATTAGAAAAACAATAAACCCTATAGGTTGACGCCACAGATTCCACCCCCAAAAACCGTATTTTGACTGTGCTTCAACTATATCAACTGTACTTGAACTATTAGATAATCATAGTCGATAATAACATCACTGTTCCCATCGCTATTACAAAACCGTACATGAAACTTCAGCTTCATACGGCTCCTCTATGGCCACAAATAAATGTAAGGACTGGTTCGGTATTTTCGCCCTCTTTGGAGGATAGATCGAATAAAGATACATCGGAGAGTCCCAAATTAGACCAATGGAATTCTGTCCGCTAGAATAAGAAAAAAAGTGCTTTCGAATTGATCTCATCCTTATAATGATAATTTTTCTTTGTTCGGTAATAACTTAATCTTTCAATAAAATATTTGTTATCAATATATATATAGGCATTAGTTCATGAATCATGATAAGAATTCCGTATGTATGAATACGGATATAGGAAAGAAAAAATAAATAAAGATCTTTTTTTATTTTATAAAAATTTTTATTCATTCATTCGATTATTGCATTCCATTTCTTTTGTTCCTGTTCTTCTGTCTCAGAAGAAGGTATTTAGAAAAAAAAATAAAGGATTAATTCGTTCTTGATAGTTATTTCTTTAATCAGTGAATAGGAGCATACTCGAGATCGGAATCGTAGGGAGGTACTTCTTGATCATTTCTACCAACTTAAAGCCCTTATTATGATTCGTTTTATGCAGAAATATCTCTTTTTTTGATACCTTACATTATCCCCATTACTAATCCTTTGTGTACCTTGGTGTTCCTAACTGTCCACCGATTTTTGATTGATCCCCGGTATGTTAATACATACAAGGCAGTAGTGGAAACTCCATACAGTTGATCTTTTGCACCCGCTTCAAGATATGATGACTAATCAACGAATCTCAATCTTGGGGTAAACAGTTTACGCTGCTTATGTTTACTTTAACTTCATTCTTGTACATAGGGAATGAGATTCTCTCTTCTTACTGCAAATTTATATTTATAAGCTGTTTTGTTTCACTCATATAACTATCTGGTTTAACTCATTGATGAATAAAAAAAAATATCTATTCAATACATTCAACCTCTTTTCTTTATTTATTTCTAGGAAAGAGGTAAAAGTTCATGTTCCAACGAATCACACGTAGAGATATTGATAACACACATAGAGTTAATGGTATTTCATAACTAATAGATTGAGCAGCAGCTCGTAGACCACCTGAAAAAGAATATTTATTATTCGATCCATATCCTGACATAAGAAGCCCAATAGGGGCAATACTTGAAATGGTGATCCATAAAAAAACACCTATACTGAGATCACCTAAAACAAGGCAGTACCCAAAAGGAATTACTAAATAACTTAGTAGAATTGATATGACCGCTATAGATGGTCCGACACTAAACAAACGAATATCTCCTCTAGATGGGAGTAGGTCCTCCTTAAAAAGTAATTTAGTCCCATCTGCTAGAGCTTGAAGAATTCCCAACGGACCGGCATATTCAGGCCCAATACGTTGTTGTATCGTTGCAGATATTTCTCTTTCTAACCATACAATTACTAGTACTCCTATTATGATTCCAAATATAAGGGTAAAAATGGATACAAACATCCATATGAGTCCATAGATTTCTTTTATGGATTCCAATGTAGAAAAAGAATTGATAGCTTGTACTTCTGTCGTATCAATTATCATTTCAACGATCAACTTCTCCCATAATGATATCTATACTACCTAGTATCGTCATGATATCAGCCAATTTCATTCTTTTAACTAGCTGAGGAAGAATTTGCAAATTGATGAAACCGGGTGGACGAATTTTCCATCTCCAGGGGAAAATGCTATTATCCCCTATCAAATAAATTCCTAATTCTCCTTTTGGGGCTTCTACTCTGACATAAAGTTCTTGTTTCGACAATTCAAAATTGGGTGAAGGTTTTTTACTAATAAATCTATATTCAAAATCATTCCATTCGGAATTTTTTGCTCTATCAAAGCGTCGGACTTCTAAATTCTCATAGGGACCTCCAGGAATTCCTTCTAGAGCCTGTTGAATAATTTTTATGGATTCCCCCATTTCACCTATTCGTACTAAATAACGAGCTAATGAATCTCCCTCTTTTTGCCATTGGACTTCCCAATCGAATTCATTGTAACACTCATAATGATCAACCTTACGAAGATCCCATTGGATTCCGGAAGCTCGTAACATTGGTCCTGATAAACCCCAATTTATTGCTTCCTCTCCACCAATAATGCCCACTCTTTCAACTCGTTCCAAAAAAATGGGATTCCGTGTAATAAGTTTTTGATATTCAACAACTCCTGTTAAAGAATAATCGCAGAAATCCAAACATTTATCTATCCAGCCATGAGGTAGATCAGCAGCTACTCCTCCGATGCGGAAATAATTATGCATCATTCGCATACCTGTGGCGGCTTCGAATAAATCATATAACAATTCTCTCTCTCTGAAAATATAGAAAAAAGGAGTCTGCGCACCGATATCTGCCATAAAAGGTCCAAGCCATAACAAATGAGAAGCTATACGGCTCAGCTCCAGCATAATTACTCTGATATAACTGGCTCTCTGAGGTACTTGAACATTTTCCAATTGTTCTGGTGCATTTACCGTTATTGCCTCTGTGAACATAGTAGCTAAATAATCCCAACGTGTTACATAAGGAAGATATTGTATAATTGTTCGGTTTTCTGCTATTTTTTCCATCCCTCTGTGTAAATATCCCAATATGGGTTCACAATCAATAACATCTTCACCATCGAGAGTAACGATCAGTCGAAGAACACCATGCATTGATGGGTGGTGAGGACCCATATTGACTATCATGAGATCTTTTCTTGTAACCGGTATAGTCATATTTTTTCTTCCTTAATTCATTATTCCACGAATTCCTCAAAACGAGGTTCATCAAAATGAAAAATCTAATAAAATAACTATTAAAAAAAAAAAAAAAAAAATTCAAACGATTAAATAAATTAACGAGTTTTTGGCTCCCGAATATCCAACTGATCCATTAATTTCTTATAACGGACTCTATTTTTCTTTGACAAATAAGCCAGGAGCCGTTGACGTTTTCCCAGAATTATTCGTAGACCTCTTTGGGATAAAAAATCTCTTTTGTGCAATTCCAAATGTGAAGTAAGTCTACGTATCTTACTGGTGAAACTTAATACTTGAAATTCAACAGAACCCTTGTTTTCTTCTTTTTCTTCTTGTGAAATAACTGAGATGAATGAATTTTTGATCATAAAAAAATTTTTCTATCTTTTTTTTTCTTTCCCATAGATTTATTTTACTTTACCAAATCGATCAGGAAAAATCAAAAAAATAATCTTTATGTCAGTTATTTTTTTTTATCTAGTACACACAAAAATTTTGATTTTTTCCTATTTTTTTATTTCTTTTCTATCCAAATCAAATTTTCAATTTGATTTGGATAGAAAAGAAAGAGAAAATACATTTCTACATTCATGGAAGAGAATAGTTTCTTTGTACCTAAAAAGATTCTGCCTTCTGCCGATTTCGTCCTAGATCCAATTGAGTTGATACGCCATTAGATCCGTGTCATGTACCAGAATGTAATACAGCGTATATGTATATCTTTCGGCTTTTATCTACCGAAAAATATCACAGATATATAGGAAATATACTATTAATAGGAAATATACTATTAACAAATTCTGAATCGTGGATACATATATATCCTTGACATACTGAAACGATTGCCATTATTGGTATTAAACCAATAGCGATTCATACAAGCTAAATCTTCTAATCGGTAATTGGGCCAAAGAAACAATTTGCATTTAATGAATTTATTTGTATCCGTATTAGTATTAAAATGCTTGTCCTCATTCAAAAATTTTCCAGAGTTTCTTATGTTGTTTTCATTGCAAAATACTAGATTTCTATCCACAAAATTCCAATTACGAGAATGAAAACAAATTAGAATTCTCAATTCTCTACGACGTCTAGGAGATAGAATATTTTCAGGAACAAAGAAATCATAATTACTTTTGTCTCCATCCACAAGCATATTGTCGTGTCTTGCAACGGATTTATCAAAATTCTTCTTATCAGCATATCTTTTTTTTATCCATTTTCTGTTAGTTTGGTGCTTAATTTTATCGATCAATGAAATACCTAGGGTTTGATATATAATAAATTTTCCATCCCCGTTTATAGATAAACGAATCGGCTCGATAATCAATATTCCGTTTTTTACCAATTCTGTAAGAACTAGATTTTTCTGAATTAGCATTATATCCAGATATATTTCTCCTCTTTGAATCGAGGATATAGCAATTTCCCTTGGATTTATCGGTCTAAGTAGGAGACAATATACCTTGATATTATCGATCATTCTTTGATTCAAGGAGTCATCCCATCTTAATTGAAAAAGGAAATATTTTTTCAGGAAAAAATCGAGTTCTGCTTCCTTCTTTTTCTTGGGTTGTCTTTTCTTTTGACTTTTTTTAATGTCTGATCCCGTGTAATTGTCTTCAATATTTTTTTTGTTTTGTTTTCGTAGATCTGATCCAAGATTTTCTTGTCCCTGTTGTTCGTTTTTTTCTTGTTCTTGGTTGGAATTTTCTAATTTAAGATATTCTTTTTGATTAGATGATATCTGAAGATTTTTTTTTTTATTTTGACTAATATTTTCATAGAAATAAAAATTAAAAAGAAGTAATTTGATTGGTATGATCCATGGTTTAATCTTATATGCATCAAAAAGTGGCACAAATTCTGGGAAGAACCAGGGTTCTAGATTTGATATGGTACAATAAACCTTTTCTTGATTCATTCCCATCCAATCAAAAAAGCGTTTTTTTTGATGGGATGGTTTAATTCCTTGATGAATTGTAAGAGAAAAAATATCTTTTTTTTTCAATTTATTGATAATTTTGTTTTCAGTCTTAGTATTTTTCTCAATTTTGGTGCTGATATGCGTATTGGTCCAGGTCTCAATGTCGATATTTTTTCTAAGACAAATATGGAGAATTCTACAATCAAAATATTTTCTATCCAGATTTTTATGTGTAGCAATAATATATTCCTTTTCTAGATAATTACTAATAGCTATATTTACCAATACATAAAATGATTCGGGTTTCAGTGTATTGAAATTGTATGGAATTTCTTGGTCTCCTTTTACTTGTAATGTTGATTCATAAATATATGAGTCCTTCCTATTCCCATAATTCATATATTTATGTGATAAAAGATAATATCTGTAGTGTTTTTTCAATTTTTCTTTTTGACTCGTCAATGAATCCACTGCCAACGCATAGTAATTTTGTTTCATGTAATGAATTAATTGGTCTTTTTCTTTTTTATTTGAATCAAATTTCATTGAGTTTTTATTTTGAATCGTAGAACGTTGGTTGATTCTATTTCGCCACTTTTGAGGTACTAATCGAGACCATTTTGTCTGAGATAAATTGTATTGATAATGGCCCTTTAACCAGTTTTTCCATTCATTTTTTCCAGACTTATACTTATAAATTTGCTTTGATTTGGAATCAAATATTCCTCGTGTCATACAATAATCCTTGATTTTATCCTTAATAAAAGAATGGGTCCTGGGATATTGAAGTACAGATCTCAAGTGATACTTGTTAAGTAATTGGGTTTGTGATAATTTGTAAAATACATATGCTTGGGATAAGGAGGACAAATCATTATTATTATTATAATAAATATTTGAATTACTATTACTGATATTAGTATTAGAAAACGATTTTTTTATAGTCGAAATAAAGTTCATTGTATTTTGATCTGTTTCATCAATTCCTTCTCGATTTGTTTCATCGTTGTAAATCGATTTTGTGATAATTTTTTTTGTTGATTCAAAAAAAAATTGTGCATTGATCCTAAAAATAGTAATCATACGTAGAAAGATATCTATGTATATTTTTTCAATGAATGATTTCATAAAAAAATTTAATTTACGTATAAATCGGATCTTTTTTCTTTTAAATATCTGCAAAATATGTTTCTGTGATTCCGATTTTTTATCATCACAAGTTAGAACTATTTTTTTCTTGTCTTTTGTGATTTGTTCTAGTTCTATTTGATTCCTGATTGTGACTGTCCTATCAGCAAGATACTTTATTTTTTTTTCTATGAGTGAGTAATTTGCCCAATTCATGGATCGAATTCGAATGGTTGATTCGCGAATAATCTTATTATTTATTTTAGAATCTCTTACATTTTCATTCGGTTCATATACTTTTACCTTCCTCAATTCAAATAAGAAAATGGGGTTTACTTTTGCAAGTTCCTTCATTTTTTGTTTTATAACTAGAACTATTTTGATACATATTTTCTTTTCTTTAAAAACTTTTAGAACGAAAAAAAAATCCTTTTTTACTTTTCTAATTTTTTTTCTAATTTTTTGGGGGAGTTCCTTATAAATGGGTTCAAAAAAAGAAGGTCGTTTTCGGGGAGAACCAAAAGGAACTTCTGTTTCCATTCCCCAAACTGTTAAAAAACTAAAATTTAGTTTTTTTCCTTTTTTTTTCATTGGATCTCTATGATGAGATCGTTTTTTAGATCTTCGCCAAGGTTTAAGAAAGAAAGGAAATATAATCTTTATCTGAATACCATCTGTTAACCAATCTTTGGGAAATTCTGTTTCCGATAATTGAACACCATTATAGGTGCATTTAACATGCATTTCTCTATTCCATTCCTTCAAATCCTCATCCCACTCGGGGGATTGGAATAATAATATACGACCAATATTTTTAGCTATTATCAATGAAGGCAATACAATGTATTTTCTAAGAAAGGATTGGGTTAATAACAGCAAACTTCTTGTTGTTTGAGAAAACATAACGTTATCCCAACTTTCTGATAGTGCTATCCGTTCATTTTCTTCTCTTTTCTTCTCGTTTCTTTTTTTATTTTTTTTGTAAATGGAAATTTTCAATTCCGGTTCTCTCTCGACCGAATTCCTAAAAATGAGATTCATCATTTCAGAGATATCAAAAGAAGAAAAAAAAAATGTTTTGTCTATTCGATCAAAAAAAAGCGGGGAATGCGCATTTGCTTGAAACGTTTTCCAAATAACTGTTTTACGTCTTTGAGTACGCATGGATCCTTTTATTAAATCCCTACGAAAATCCGATTGTTGCGGGTAGCGTATCAAAGACACCTCTTCTCTTTCATCACTATTACTAGTAATATTCGTATTAGTAAAAGTAAAAAAATGGGTATTATTCTCATTTTCAGTATAAATTATCACACGTTTGGCTTTTCTTGAACGAATTTCATGATCTTCCGTCGCTTTTTCCTCATTTTCTTCCTCCTGTTCTTCCAGAAGATTGGTCAATTTATATGACCATCGAGAAACCTCTTTACTGATTTCTTCCATTCCAATAGATTTTTTTCTAGTTGTTGTTTGATCATTTGGATCAATTGTAATTATATCGAATACAAATTTCAAAGATTTTGCTTGACTTTCTGAGTCAATTTTTCTTTGTTCTGCCAATAAAGAACAGTTTTTCAAAGAAAAATTGGGTGTTAATTCAAAAGAAAATGAATTTAAGGAATTACCAATATAATTCAAAAATGATTTACCTTTACCATCATCAAGCGAATTCTTTTGATGTTCAAATTCTCGGAAATTATTAGGAAGTAGCCCATGGATCTTATTTATCCAAAGACTTTTTATGGAATCTTCTATATAAGGAATTAAATCATTCATGGTTGTACATAAATCAGATTCTTTTATTGATCCACGGCATGGTCCGCTCAATAAAGGATCATATGTTTTGGTCAAGCATTTTTGTTCATTCTTATGATTGCAAAATCTAGTCCTTTTTTCGAGCATATCTATAGCAATAAATCCCTTTTCTTTTTTTTCTTTTTCTAGAGCTTTTATTCGACTTATTAATTCATTGCTCAAGTTGCATTTTTTTTGTTCATTGGTATAAACCCAATAATTATACAGGTCTCCATGGGATAATTTCGTGTACAAAGACATTTTTCGTTCTATCATTTCCGAAAAAGTCGATAAACTAGGTGGATATGTAAAAGATATTTTTTTTTTCCCATTACTTTTACATGTATAAAAAAAATATTGTGACATTTCATTTCGTACAGCATGTTCAAACCGATCATTTTTTATATATCGCAATGGACAATTCCATCGTTTATAATCGAAAAGAAAAGTCACAAGAGGTTTTTCAAAGCAGAAATAAGTCTTTTCATTTTTCTCTTCTTTAAGTCTTCCCAATTCCCAATTATCTTGATACCTATCAAGATAAGAATCTTCGTAAACTGGGCTATCTTTATAGCATGTCTCTTTAAAGTGAAAGTGGAATTCCCCCTTTGTTTTTTCCTTTCCATTCACTCGTATCTCTTCCGTTTCATCTATTTTTTCCGGATCTTCCTGTTCTTCCGAACAAAGGGAAGGGTCTTCTTCGGCGGATCCCTCTTGTTCCTGTTTAGTCTCCTTCGTTTCGGAAGTTGTTTCTACATCGCTTTCTTCCTCACTTTCTTCCCTTTCTTCCATTTCTGCGGTTTCTTTCAGTTTCTTAGTGACAATAGGCGACGGCATTCTGCCTAAATAGTAGACACAGGTGATAAATAAGAGAATACTAAAGATTCGAGCCATAGAATTTCTCAATTCTGACACAAGGTACTTATTAGATCGAATAGAATGATTTTGCCGTATCCAGAATAATA